GTTGAATAAATGACTTTAAATCTTTGTGTACTGACCCCTAATCGAATTGTTTGGGATTCAGAAGTGAAAGAAATCATTTTATCTACAAATAGTGGTCAAATTGGCGTATTACCAAATCATGCTCCTATTGCTACAGCTGTAGATATAGGGATTTTGAAAATACGCCTTAAGGACCAATGGTTAACGATGGCTCTGATGGGCGGTTTTGCTAGAATAGGCAATAATGAGATCACTGTTTTAGTAAATGATGCGGAAAAGGGTAGTGATATTGATCCACAAGAAGCTCAGGAAACTCTTGAAGAAGCAGAAGCTTGTTTGAGAAAAGCTGAAGGAAAGAGGCAAATAATTGAGGCAAATCTAGCTCTCCGACGAGCTAGGACAAGAGTCGAGGCTGTCAGTGCAATTTCATAACTAGTTGGTGCGTTCAAATAAGCAAAAGAGTTTCTGTTTCTAAAACCTATTTTGATTGCATTCACTCGACAGAATCCAATTTTAATAGAACGCAATTCAAAAATGAAGTAAATAAAAATACAAAATCTAGAAAAATAGAAAAGGGTGGGGCAAAAAACTTATTAGATACCATTGACTCCGGTATCTAATAAGTTCTACCTACTATTGGATTTGAACCAATGACTCCCGCCGTATGAAAGCAATACTCTAACCACTGAGTTAAGTAGGTCATTTATCACCCCAAAGAGAACCAAATGGAACCCATCCCGTCGATGGATTATAAATACCATATTCCTTATAAGCAATAATAATCGAACCAATACCACTCAAAAATTTAGGATGTTGGATCATAGAATATTCATCTTGACAACAAATTATATACATGATAAAATATGCATCACAAGCACTAAGGGCTATAGCTCAGTTGGTAGAGCAACTCGTTTACACGCGCGCCAATGTTTTTCAGGGGAATCCACCATACAATCCAAAAAATGGATCTTATTGAGAAATCGATGTCTTACTCCTTAATAACTTTAAGAGAACAATAGCCTGACGAGAGGTTCGGTCCTATGTTAGTGCCCTGTTAGGTACCAAACAGGCCCCATCTTGAGATATTGATAAGGTGAATACCGGTATATTCAATGCCAGGCATAATGAGTATAAGGCCCTCAAAAAATTTCTTTTCGTCCTATGAACTTGAAGGTGTATGAAGTTTCATATTGGATTTTTTAAGCCGAACGATAGAGACTTCATTTAACTTCAAATTAGAGGCCAAAGGCAGACCTACGTCAAAATAACTTCACCTTTGAAACACTTTGGTAGTGCTCCTGAATTAGAATCCCCAAAAATGAATCAGAGCACATGGAGCCATCTCCTTATTTTTCTGTCAAGAAAAAAATATGGCGGATTGGCTGATATTTCTATCAGTTAATGAAAGAGCCCAATGCAAAAAAATGCATGTTGGGTCTTTGAAACAGTTCATATCATTTTGATAATAATAAGTTTGATCTGTTTTACCGAGAAGGTCTACGGTTCGAGTCCGTATAGCCCTAGAGCCCTATAAAAAAATGAATAAAATTTATATTTTCATTTGAAATAAAAAATTGTATAATTTAGATTTCTTCATTCTTGTTTGTTGCTTGTAACTGACCGGTTGGTTCATCGAAACAAAATTTGTCCTAAAAACTCACTCATGGGAATCGTTTAAAGCAGAACAGAAAAGCCAAAAAACGGATTTCAAGGGATCGAATCCATTTTTTCCAAACAAACCCTTAGTCATTAATCATCGGAGGGAAATTCTATAATGAATTTCCCTGCCCACAATCACAATCAAGGGGTTAAGCCAAAGATACTTCTTTTCTTTGGTATACCTCATCAATATACCAATATCCGGCGAAGCACACCAAAACAAAAAAGGGGGGTGGTGGTCTTCTTTTTCTGTATTCAATCAAGAGAAAACCCCACCCAGATCTAATAAACGGAATATACCAACACTAAGATTAAGATATTCGAAATCCTGAGATGGAAATACCTACCCATTCTCTTACATTTGAATACTTGTTTCATTCTAAATGACTAAGCTAAATTACTATTACTAAGAAAAAAAACTCCCGACTCTATTCCTAAAAAATGAAAAAATCCAAATATCGAACTCACATTTTGATAAAGAAAAATCAAAAGAATAAAAAATTCGAAATTCTTAAACACAAAATAATAATTCTATTTGCTTTCTTTAGGAAGAATCCTGGGCGAAAACAAGAAAATTTGTCTAAGTGTAACATTTAGAGTTATACTAACTAAAGCAATTAAATAAAATTGAACTAAAAAAATGAATAAATAGGATCCCAATCAAGTCAGTCGATAAATCTTGAAATGAGATATTGCCCTGCAATAATCAAAGGAAACTAGACAGTTTGGTCAAAATGAATTCTTGTTTTGACTAACTAGTTATCGATGACTTTACAACTTCAATTCGACTCAATCAATCCGGTATATTTTCCACGTTCATAGGAGTGCGTCTATGTTTTTGCTTTACGAATATGATATTTTT